TCAGCAATTTTCGATCTAGTAAACTTGTAAATGAATCATATATTTCGACACCAGATGAATCAATGATTTACCAGAATTTTTCTAATCAATCTACCTCTGGATCAATTCATAACAGAGGGCCAAGATACTTTGATTTCTTACGTTTTCGCAAACATGATCATACGTTATCATACATGCGAATTTGAATTGATAAATATTCGAATTTCAATATTCGAAATTCCAATTTTTATAATTAATACTATTTATTCAACAAATTCGATTGATTGATACGAGTTGATTTTCTGTTACGATAAATTGACGAAACAATAGCCGGTCCAATAGCTGCTTCAGCGGCTGCGATAGCTATAACAAAAATGGAAAAAATATTTCCTTTTAATTGGCGACTATCAAAAAAATCAGAAAAAGCTACGAAATTTATATTAACCGCATTCAGTATAAGTTCAAGACACATAAGGGCTCTAACCATATTTCGGCTTGTGATCAATCCGTAGATACCGATAGAAAATAAATAGGCACTCAAAACAAGTACATGTTCGAGCATCATTGACCAACTCCTTATCAATTTTGATTCATTTCAATATGAACAACACTTCAACAGATTCGATTGACTAGAGAATATAACAAGTACAGACAAAAAGAAGATATTGGTAATAAGTCGAATAATCAAATTCTTTTAAACATAAACAATCTTTCACTTTCCCATTCACATGTAAAATTCAAAGGAAATGGAGATAAAATAAATAGAACAAAATGGAATTTAGATTGATATTACTAGTTCTATTCTTACTGGCGAGCCACGACAATTGCACCTATCAAAGCAGCTAAAAGAATTATTGAAATGAGTTCAAATGGAAGAAAAAAATCTGTTGATAAATGAATTCCAATTTGTTGACTATTATTTATCAAATCTTGCTCTATAATCTGATTTGATCTTGTAGTCCAAATAATCCCGTACCATGATATATCTGGAATAGTAGTTATTAGTGAAACAAAAATACTTGTACAAACCACCAAAGTAACTCCATCCCCAACGGTCCAAAGATGAAAATCTTGGTAATATTCTGAACCATTTATGAACATCACAGCAAATATGATTAAAACGTTTATAGCTCCTACGTAAATAAGTAGCTGTGCTGCAGCTACAAAATGGGAGTTTGATAAAATATAGAATAAAGATATACAAACAAGAACCAGTCCCAACGAAAAGGCAGAAAAAATTGGGTTGGTAAATAATACTACTCCTAGACTTCCTAATACAAGACCTGATCCCAGAAAGATTAAAAGAAAATCATGTATCGGTTCAGGTAAATCCATTAGATGAAAAATAAAAGATAAATAAATTGAAATTTCATGACCTTATTGATACGACCAGGAAAAAATTTTATATACTAAATTCCTAATTGAATTAAATCCTAAGGAGTGTGAATTCATCTAGGTACAGTTATAGGACGAATCTAATTCTTTATACGAACGAGTATTCGAAACTATTTCGAAACTAGAAACTATATTATTAATAAAATGATATAAATCTAAATATAAATACAGAATTTTATTTGAATTGAATTGTTCGAATTGTATAATCGTCAATTACTGACATTGGTAAACGGCCCAAAGCAATTTGATTATAATTCAATTCGTGACGATCATAAGTCGAAAGTTCATATTCTTCAGTCATTGATAAACAATTTGTTGGACAATACTCAACGCAGTTACCACAAAATATACAGATCCCAAAATCAATACTGTAATTAAGCAATCGTTTCTTTCGAATATCAGTTTCCAGTTTCCAATCAACAACGGGTAGATCTATAGGACATACACGAACACATACTTCACAAGCAATGCACTTATCAAATTCAAAATGGATTCGACCGCGGAAACGTTCCGATGTTATTAATTTTTCATAAGGATATTGAATAGTTACAGGTAAACGATTTGCGTGGGCTAAGGTAATCATGAAACTTTGACCAATGTATCTTGCAGCTCGTACTGTTTGTTGACCATAATTCATGAACCCAGTTACCATAAGGAACATATCGTGAATATCTATGAATATTTTTGTTTTGTTTCTTTCTCTTGTTTGAGACAAGTTATGAATATTGAATATCAATCTTTTACAGTGAAAATAGTCGAAACGAAGTTGTTAATAATAGATTACCCAGAGAAATAGGTAAAAGAAATTTCCATCCAAGATTTAATAATTGATCCATTCTTAGCCTAGGCAAAGTCCATCTTGTTGTGATAGAAAGGAACAAGAACAAATAAGTTTTAGCTAATGTAATAAAGATACCAATTGTAGTTCCAAAAACTCCACATGTTTTATTTATTTCAAAAAGCTCAGAAACAAATATGTACGGAATAGAGATATTCCAACCGCCCAAGTAAAGAACTGTTACAAATAATGAAGAAACTAATAAGTTTAAATAGGAAGCAACGTAAAATAAACCAAATTTTATACCCGAATATTCGGTTTGATAACCTGCTACTAATTCTTCTTCTGCTTCTGGTAAATCAAAAGGTAATCTTTCACATTCCGCTAGGGAAGAAATTAGAAAAATGATAAAACCTATAGGTTGACGCCATAAATTCCATCCCCAAAAACCATATTTTGATTGCGCGTCAACTATATCAACTGTACTTAAACTGTTAGATAATCCTAGTCGGTGATAACATTACTGTTCCCATCGCTATTACAGAACCGTACATGAGATTTTCACCTCATACGGCTCCTCGAAGGTCATAAATAAATCTAAGGGACCGGGCCGGTTATTTATCTTGATATATCCCTAGGATAGATAGGATTCAAATCCATTGGACGGTCCTGAATTAGACCAATTGAATTCTGTCTGTTATAATAATAAATACAAAAAAGGTACTTCCGAATTGATCTCATCCCTTAATAATTTGAATTTGTTGAGTAATAATTGAACTCTTCAATTCAATAAAATACTCCTTTAGAATTCTCAATAACCCGTCGTTTTTGATTACGAAAAAAAATTCGACATTAGTTTATGAATTATGACATAAATTGTATTTCCATGAATATGGATATAAGAAAGAATCAAAAGGGATCCCTCTTTTTTTTATTGTATTCTATTCTTTTGTTTTTTTTTTTCGTTCCTATTCTTCTTTTTTTTATGTGCAAAACAAAAAGGGACTTAAAAAAAGATTAAAGGATTATTTCGTTTCTGATAGTTATTTATTTAATGAGTGGATAGGAGCATACTCTGGATCGGAATTGTGGGGAGTACTGCCTGATTTTTTCTACCAACTTAAAGCCCCAATTTGTATTCTTTTTATATTATGCGGAAATGCTCTTTTGGAGAATTTACATAATCTCCATTACTAATCCTTTGTGTATCTTGGTGTTTCTAACCATCCACGCATTTTTTATCAATCTCCCCTTATGGTAATAGATGTATGGTAATTCATACAAACGATAGTGAAAACTCAATAAGGTTGGTCTTTTGAGCCCGCTTCAAAACAGGATGACTAATCAACCAATTTTGGGGTAAACGCTTTCTTCCGTTTATAATTTTTTTTTCACTTAATTCTTATACATAGAAAATGAGACTCAATATTTTTACTGCAGATTCAAATGAAATTCAAATCATAGTATATTAATTCTATATCTATATATTATTATTATATTATATCTTAATATATTATATATTAATAATATATTAAGATATTAAGAATTTTAAAGAATTTTATATTAATATTATATTAAATAGTTTAAATTAAAATAGTTTATTATATTCTTAAATATAAATATTCTATATTCAAAATACAAATAGATATCTATAAATAGATATCTATTTTTTTAATTTGATTACTAAATATATTGATATTGAATTTCAATTTCATTAAATTAATAATTCAAATTAGAGAATATTATAGAATATTCGAATATTAAATCAATGAATAATGAATAAATGGAAGCTGTTTTATTTCACTCATATAACTATCTGATTTAGTTCATCAATCCGAATTCCGAATAAAAATAATGAAAATCCAAAATCAGGATATCTATTCCATTTTTTCTACCCCTTTCCTATAAATTTCCTATAAAGAAGAAAAGAAATAAAGACGAAAAGAAAGGAGCATGGAAAAGTTTCTGTCTCAACGAATCACACGTAGAGATATTGATAACACACATAGAGTTAATGGTATTTCATAACTAATCGATTGAGCAGCAGCCCGTAGACCACCCAAAAAGGAATATTTATTATTTGACCCATATCCTGACATAAGAAGTCCAATGGGAGCAATACTCGAAATAGCAATCCATAAAAAAACACCGATATTGAGATCAGCTAAAACAAAGTTATAGCCAAAAGGAATTACTGAATAGCTTACTAGAATTGATATGACTGATATGGATGGTCCAATACTGAATAAACGAATATCTCCCCTAGATGGAATAAGATTCTCTTTGAAAAGTAGTTTTGTTCCATCTGCTAGAGCTTGAAGAACTCCCAAAGGACCGGCGTATTCAGGTCCAATACGCTGTTGTATCCCTGCGGATATTTCTCTTTCTAACCATACAATCACTAGCACACCTATTGTGATTCCCAATACAAGAGTCAAAATAGGGACAAGTATCCATATAATTCCATACACCTCTTTTAAAGATTCCAATCTGAAAAAAGAATTGATATCTTGTACTTCTGTTGTATCAATTATCATTTCAACGATCAACTTCTCCCATAATGATATCTATGCTACCTAGTATTGTCATAATATCAGCCAATTTCATTCTTTTAACTAACTGAGGAAGAATTTGCAAATTGATAAAACCCGGGGGACGAATTTTCCATCTCCAAGGAAAACCATTCTGATCCCCTATTAGAAAAATTCCTAATTCTCCCTTTGGGGCTTCAACTCTCACATAAAGTTCTTGTTTCGGTAATTCAAAAGTCGGAGACGGCTTTTTACTAATGAATCGATATTCAAAATCATTCCATTCTGGATCCTTTTCTCTATCAAAGCAACGGATTTCTAAATTCTCATATGGCCCTCCCGGAATTCCTTCCAGAGCCTGTTGAATAATTTTTATGGATTCTACCATTTCACCAATTCGTACTAAATAACGAGCTAATGAATCTCCTTCTTTTTGCCATTGAACTTCCCAATCAAATTCCTCGTAACATTCATAATGATCAACTTTACGTAGATCCCATTGTATTCCGGAAGCCCGAAGCATTGGTCCTGATAAACCCCAATTTATTACTTCCTCTCCACCAACAATGCCTACTCCCTCAACCCGTTCTAAAAAAATAGGATTTCGCGTAATAAGTTTTTGATATTCAACAACCCTTGTTAAAAAATAATCGCAGAAATCCAAACATTTATCTATCCAGCCATGAGGTAGATCAGCCGCTACCCCTCCGATACGAAAAAAATTATGCATCATTCTCATACCTGTGGCAGCTTCGAATAGATCATATATTAATTCTCTTTCTCTGAAAATATAGAAGAAAGGGGTTTGTGCACCAATATCTGCCATAAAAGGTCCCAGCCATAGTAGGTGAGAAGCTATACGACTCAACTCCAACATAATTATTCGAATATAGCTGGCTCTTTTAGGTACTTGAATATTTCCTAACTGTTCCGGTCCATTTACGGTTATTGCTTCTGTGAACATAGTAGCTAAATAATCCCAACGTGTTACATAAGGCAGATATTGTACAATTGTTCGGTTTTCTGCAATTTTTTCCATCCCTCTATGTAAATAACCCAATATTGGTTCACAATCAATAACATCCTCACCATCTAGAGTAACAATAAGTCGAAGAACACCATGCATTGATGGGTGGTGAGGACCCATATTGACTATCATGAGGTCTTTTCTTGTAGCTGGGGCATTCATAGGTTTTTCCTCGATTCATTCTTCCATGAATTGCTTAAAACAAAAATGAGTTCATCAAGATTCAAGATCTAATAAATCGAATAATTCAAAACGACTCTTCAAATTAATTAGTTTGTGGCTCCCGAATATCCAACTGATTAATTAATTTTTTATAACGTATTCCATTTTTCTTTGACAAATAAGACAGGAGTCGTTTCCGTTTTCCCAGAATTTTACGTAAACCCCTTTGAGATAAATAGTCTTTTCTGTGCAATTCCAAATGTGAAGTAAGTCTTCGTATCTTATTGGTGAAATTGAATACTTGAAATTCAATCGATCCCGGGTTTTCTTCTTTTTTTTCTTGTGAAATAACGGATATAAATGATTTTTTTACCATAAAAAAATGAAAGCTTGTCTTTCCCCCCCTTTTTTATTTTATAGAGTCTAGATATTTTTATTGATCAGTAATAATAATGACACTCATTTTCAATTTGGTATATACAATAATCTTAATTTTCTTAAGAGTTCCTGATTTTTCAAATCAATTTTGATTAATCAACCCAATTCAAATAGGTATACAAAAAAGACTATATTTATGCATTCACAAAAGCAAAATTGTAGACTTCAAATAAGAAGATTCAGTTATAGATCTAATGGGTAGGATATATCATTGAATTAGTATCGTGCCTCAGAATAGAGGGTAAGACAATGCGTATGTGCATCTATTTGTTTTCACATATCAGATATGTTACGAGAAATAGAAAAAAAAAGAAAAATGTAGATTAACTAATTTTCAATCGGGGATACATATGTATCCTTACCATACTGAAACGGCTGCCATTATTGGTATCAAACCAATAGCGATTCATACAAGCTAAATCTTCTAATCGATAATTTGGCCAAAGAAAGAACTTTAAATTAATTAGTTTTTTTTTATCTCTATCAAGATCTTTACTTGTAGCCAAAACTTGACAGCAATTATTCACTTTATTCTCATTGTAAAATGCCTTATTTCTATGCACACTATTTCTATTCTTAGGATTGAAACAAATTAGAATTCTCAATTCTCTACGACGTCTAGCGGATAAAATATTTTCAGGAACAAGCAAATCATAATTCTTTTTTTCTTTATTTTCAGTCAGCTTTTGATCTCTTGTTCTTGTAATGGATTTCTTAATAATTTGGTGCTTTCGCTTATGAATAAACGAAAGGCCTATGATTTGATACATATTAAATTGTTCGTGGTTTCTTCTAGACAGACGAGTTGGTTCGATACTCAATATTCCATTTTTTATCAATTCCGTATTTTTATTCAATTCTGTAAGAGTGAAATCCTTCTGATTCTTAATTTTCATAATATCTAGACTTAGTTCTCCTCTTTGAATAGAGGCTATAGCAATCTCTTTTAGATTTTTCAGTCTAAGCAGGAGACAATATACTTGGATATTATTCATTATTCTTTCATTTAAGCAATCATGCCAGTTCAATTGAAAAGGCAAATACCCTCTTAGGAAGCAATTAAGTTCTGCTTCGATGTTGTTCGTGTATCTATCTTTTTTTACACCCTTTTTTATGTCGGATCCTGCATAATCTTCTTTAACATCTTTTTCTTTCTTTGAAAGGGATGCTTCAAGATTTAGTCGACTTGCATATTCTGTTTTATTCTTTTCCGTGATCTTTTTCTTTTCACTAACATCTTTATTTACATTAAAATTCAAAAAAAGGAATTTGATTGGGATGATCCGTGGGTTACTCGTATATGCATTATAAAATATCCAATTTTTAGAGAAGAAAAAAGATTCCCGATTCGCTATAGAACGATTTAGTATTTCTACATTCATTCCCATCCAATCAAAAAGGTTTTTTTTTTTATTGTTATTGGATGGGTTGATTTCTTGATGAAGCGTAAAATAATAATCGGTATCGATCGAACCCCCAAAATGCATTTTCTTTCTAAGACAAAAATTCAGAATTCTCCAATCAAAACACTTTCTATCCAGATTTTTTTCCATATCTAGAATAGAATCTTCTACTATATAATTCTTGATAGGAATATCATCCGTCATATCCAATTTTTTTTTTTTACGCGTGTTGCAATTATAAGAAATCGCTTGGTTATTATTTGCTTGGAATGACGATCTATATCCATAAATATATGAGTCCTTCTTATCTGCATAATTAATAGATTTATATGATAAAAGATCATACCCATATTGTTTTTTCATTTTTTTTTTTTGATTTGTTAATGAGTCTATTTCTTGTTTTTTGTAAAGAATTAATCCGTTTTTTTCATATGAATGATATTTGGTTAAATCTTTATTTTGAGCCACATGGCGTTCATTCATTTTATTTCGCCATTTTTGGGATACTAATCTAGACCATCCATTCTGAGATAAATCGTATTGATAATGACCTTTTAACCAATTTGTCCATTGATTCATTACAGAATTGGGAGCGCTCTTATGTTTTAATTTGGAATGAGATATTCCTTGTACTCCAAAAAAATAATCCTTTATTTCATTCTTAAGAAAAAGAGGTGTTCCATGATATTCAAAAAGGGATCTTAATTTATACTTATCTAAGTTAATAACTTGGGTTTGTGATAATTTAAAAAATACATATGCTTGTGACAAAGAGGATACGTCACAAAAATTCTGTGAATTCGTATTCCTAATATTACAAATTGATTTTTTTATAGTAGAAATAAAGTGAATTAGACTTTGATCTTTTTTATCACTTCTTTTTCTTTCTTCATTTGCTTCATTATTGTAAATGTATTTATTAAGAATTTTTTTTGTTGATTCAAGAAAAAGTTGTACATTGATTTTAGGAATATTAATGATACATAGAAAGATATCTATATATACCCTTTCTATGAAAAATTTTAAAAAATAATGTGATTTGCGGAATAATCGAACATTTCTTTTTTGTAATATCTGCCAAATTTTATTTTGTAATTCTAATCTTTTATCATCATAAGTTGTTTTCTTAGAACAAATATTTCTCTCTGAACCTTTTTTCTTGTCTTTTTTAAATTCTTCTATTTGTTTTATGATTTTCTTTGTTCTATCATTCAGATCTTTTATTTTTTTTTCTGTCAATGAACAGTCTGTCCAATTAATAGATTGAATTGGAATGGTGGATTCGTAAATCATTGGATTACTCTTACTTTTTGTTGAATCTTTTTGAATTTCATTCAATTCATATATTTTGATTTTTCTCAATTCTGATAATGATAGTTTTTTTCTTTTTTCTTTTAGAAATAGAATAATTTGGATGATCCATTGTGCTTTTTCTTTTGTGATATTTAGAAAAGATTTTGTTCTTTGAAAAAAATGCTTTTTCCAAATTTTTATTTTTTTTTTAAGTTCTTTAAAAATGGGATCAAAAAACGAACGTCGGTTTCGGTGAGAAGAAGAAAAGGGAAATTCTACTTCCATTCCGAAAACTGTAAAAAAGAAGAAATCCATTTTTTTCACTTTTTTTTTCATTGGATCCTTTTCCTTTTGAGGGGATCGTAGCTTAGATCTGTATCTGTGCCAAGGTTTCAGACGAAAAGGAAAAAGGACCTTTATTTGAATACCCTCAGTTAGCCAGTTTTTCGGAAATTCTGTTTCGGATAATGGAACGCCATTATAGGTGCACTTAATATACATTTCTCTATTCCAATCCTTTAAATCCTCTGACCATTCGGGAGATTGAAATAATAGTATACGAACGATATTTTTAGTTATTATCAATGAGGGTAATAGAATATATTTTCTAATAATCGAGTGGGTTACTAATAAAAGACCTCTTACTGGTTGAGCATTTTGAGTGTTTTCCCAGGCTTCCGCTATTTCCATACGCTCTGCTTCCTCTTTTTTCTTAATCTCTTTTTTATTTTTCTTTTCCTCTGTATAATCCGAAATTGTCAATTCTGTATTTTTCTTTTTCCACATCCAATTTAGAAAAAAGATTTTCATTGGCTCGAAAATCTCAAAAGAAAAGAAAGAGGATTTGTCAATTTTGTCCAAAAAAAGAGGAGAATGTGGACTTGCTTGAAGGATTTTCCAATTAGCAGTTTTACGTCTTTGAACGTGTCTAGATCCTTTGATTATGTCTCGGCTAAAATCCGATTGTTGTGAATAATCTATTAAAGCAAATTCT